GTTAATTCCTTAATAATTAATAAATATTAGAATTTGAAAAGGAAAATATAGATGCTTATCGTTCATTATTAGTTTATTATTCATTATTAGTTTATTATTTATATTTCTTTTTATATTTTATTCAATTTTAAGAGTAAGAATTAAGATTAAGAGTAAGAGGTAAAGTAAACCCTATGATAAAGAAGAGAAAAAAGAACCCATATGAAGCATCCGCTTCAGGGTTCTATATATCTATGTCTGCTCACAAAGCGCGAAGAATAATTGATCAGATTCGTGGACGTTCCTATGAGGAAACACTTATGATACTCGAACTAATGCCTTATCGAGCATGTTATCCCATTTTTAAATTGGTTTATTCCGCAGCAGCCAATGCTAGTCACAATATGGGTTTGAACGAAGCCAGTTTAGTCATTAGCAAAGCCGAAGTCAACGAAGGTGCTACTATGAAAAAATTTAAACCTCGGGCTCGAGGACGAAGTTATCTGATAAAAAGACCGACTTGCCATATAAGTATTGTATTGGAGGATATATCATATGAAGAATATGAAGAAGATTTTCTACGAAGAATATGAAAAATATAACATATACTTAAAAAAACCGAGACGTATAAGGATAAATAAAACTAAGTACACACATATGACATTTGATGATATATATACTAGTGGGGGATTATGGGACAAAAAATAAATCCACTTGGTTTCAGACTTGGTACAACCCAAGATCATTATTCTCTTTGGTTTGCACAACCAAAAAATTTTTCTGAGGGTCTGCAAGAAGATCAAAAAATAAGAAATTGTATCAAAAATTATGTACAAAAAAATATGAAAATTTCTTCTGGTGTTGAAGGAATTGGACATATAGAGATTCAAAAACGAATCGATGTGATTCAAGTTATAATCTATTTAGGATTCCCAAAATTTTTAACAGAAGGTAAACCTAAAAGGATCAAAGAATTACAGATAAATGTACAAAAAGAACTTAATTGTATGAACCGAAAACTCAACATTTCCATTACAAGAATTGAAAACCCTTACATGCACCCGAATGTTCTTGCAGAATTTATAGCCGGACAATTAAAGAATCGAGTTTCATTTCGTAAAGCAATGAAAAAGGCTATTGAATTAACTGAGCAGAGCAATACAAAAGGAATTCAAGTACAAATTGCAGGGCGTCTTGATGGAAAAGAAATTGCACGCGCCGAATGGGTTAGAGAGGGCAGGGTTCCTCTACAAACTCTTCGAGCTAAAATTAATTATTGTTCTTATACAGTTAGAACTATTTATGGGGTCTTAGGTATAAAAATTTGGATATTTGTAGACGAGGAATAGTAAACCCTTACTTAACTTGTCTTTACATTCTATTCATTGATAGAACAAAAAATGACAAATTCTTTCATTCTTTTTTTTGGCCAAAAAAAAGAATGAAAGAATTCTAATTCTATAAGGTTGAATAAAATAAAAAATTCGATTGATTATTTAATATGCTATGCTTAGTGTGTGACTCGTTGGTTTTTCAAAGGTCAAAATAAAAAAAAAACAGACCAATGCATACTATGAACTAATGAATTAATAAGTATAAATATAGAATTTATAACCAACTCATCGCTTCACATTATCTGGATCTGGATCAAAAAAAGCAGTCAAAGTCAAGATAGAATCTATTGGTCATTTCATTGTAGCAATTGAAATCTTTTTTGCATAAATAAACTAAAAACCAATCTGATTATGAATTGTAAAGCAAAATAAAAAATTATGCAGATAAATGGAAGGATGAGAGAAAGAGAGAAAAAGAATATGAATGATATAGGATTCCAATATGTGTAAGGTCTATAGGTCATATCATAAAAGCCAATGTAATAAAGCATCAATATCGATTGATTCATAATTAAATGAATCCCATTCATAGAACAAAAAAATCAAGAGCCTCGGGCCAATAAAGACTAAGAACATTGACTCAAAAACAAATTCATTAGGGAGGGGCTCCATTGTATAATTAAGACCTAACCATTAATCGAAAAGCGATGGGAACGATGGAACCTATGAATATATAAGATTTTATTGAAAACGAATCTTAATGATTTATTGGGTAGGATGGCGAAACGAACCAAGAGACAATCCATTTATTCTGAGAGGTCATGGGTTAACCCTACAAATGAAGTAAATATTGAAAGAGTAAATATTCGCCCGCGAAGATTTTTATTTTATATTATTTATATTATTTGATTTCTAAATTTTAAGCGATCTGATCTAATAATCATAATAAATACAGACTTGTTATAAGATTAAAAGAACATTATCTAAAAATAGACTAAAACTAAAAATGGAAATAATTATCTATAAATTTAGAATTCTCTATGAATTTCTATATACTATTTTCTATATACTATATAGAAATAGAATACATAATTATCTATATAAGATAGACAAATAAAAAATATACAAATTTCTAATCTAATAAATAGATTAAGTGAAATATCAATATCTATGTATATTTTCTTTTT